ATAATGCCTAAACTCTAAACTAAAGTAAAAGTAAAAGGGCTAATCTGTTATTTCTTCCATGGCCCCTAGAATGCCAATATTAGCACGGATCGTACGGAAATGTAACTCACTATTCAAACAACTATTCAGAGTTCCTAGAGCTCCCTGTAAGGCTTGTTGAAAAACTCGTTGTCGGACCTGATTAATCGCTCTTTGTTGTTCAAAATGAAGGGTTTCATTTTTGTAATTTTCTAATCGTTCCAAAGTGTCACAAGTAGCATTAATCAAATTTTCTTTTTCTCGTTCTATCTCAGAGTATCCATTCATTCGATACTCATCTGCTTCTATTTCTACTTTCCGTAAGCGAGTCCTGGCTCTTTCGAGCTGCTCAATGGCCCCTCTACGTAATTCTTCCGAATTTCGAATAGTACTCAAGATCCTCTGTTTTCGATTATCTAATAAATCATTTAATGAAAGTAGATTATCTTACCATTAATTTCACAACTTCCATAATCTCTTCCCGAACCAAACATGAATCTTTCGATTCATTTGGCTCTCACGCTCAATTATTTATTTTATGTTATGGGCATTCCCATATCTTTTTTTTTTTTAATGTAATGAGCCTACCCTCTCTTTTCTGTTTATATTCAAAAACATCGAAACTGATATAAGACCAGAATATTAGGAGGACTCTTCCGACCAGACAAAAATCTATAATTGTCAGCAAAGTTCTTTCTTTATTTGTATTTGTTCTTTATTTAATTTAATTGTCAATTTAAATTGACAATTTATTTCTATATTTTTTTTATTTCCTTTTTTTCTTCAAATCCAAAAATTCCTATTTTTTTTTACGTAGGTCGTCGATTCGGCATTGGAAAAAAAGAGCAAGATGCCCATTTTTTTAATAAATGGTTCAAATCATTTTATCGATATGAGTGTTCTATATCAGATAAATTACCAACTATTCATTTTTAAACCATTTCGGTACTAACGTACCGGTAGAAAGAGTACCATGTTTTGCCTGGACTTCAAACAGTTTAGCTTTAACCATGTTAATGGTCTCACATTATTGGTTGATAGAGAATCAAATTTACCAATAAGTCACGAAATGCTATGGTTCTTACATATGATTTCTTAATTTATTCAGAAATAATTCGTTGAGATCGTGCACTTTTTTTCCTATTTATCCTATAAAATGAATAAAATACCATAAATAAAGTGCAGTCGGATGGATCCAACCTATTCTTGAAATACACAACTCGCACACACCCCCTTTCCAAAAAAAATCAATACACCAAGCACTACACTTAGATTTATTGGATTTGTTGCTAAAATATCGGTATTAAACCCGAAACTCCCGGCGGATGGCCAGTGACCCAAGGAAAGGAAAGAATCGGTTCCATTTTTCATATGCTCTCCTCTTATAGATAGGACTAACAAAGAACAGAGTTCTTTTTGTATCACTTCGTCGTCCCTTTTTTGATCGATTTCTTTTTATTATATAAATTTTATTTCCATTTTTTTTTTAATGGGAGTAGATTAAATCTAGTAATTTAATTTGATAATTTTTAAATTTCTTACTTGAAGTTTCCAATCCAATAAAATACTTATTAGGTTAAGTCTTGGGTCTCATGTCAATTGTGAAATATCTCGTTTGTTGAAACGATTCCTAAAAAAAGTCAAAAAAAGGTTTCCATTGTACTAAGCTAAGGACGCGAAGGAAGAAAACGAGCGGATCCAGTAATTACTCATCCTCAAAACAATCCTTCCTTTCCTGGGGTATTGTCTCATCAACAAATAAATAATTGTAGGAGTAAAGCGTTGATATAATTAGAAGAAGCAAACAGCAATTCTGAGTTAATAAAATAAGAAAAAAGTATAGCGAGTTAAAAAAATAAGAAAAAAAGTATAGTATAGTATAGTATGTAAGGTACTTTTTTACATTTCTAGGATTAAACAAAAGGATTCGCAAACAAAAGCGCTAACGCCACGACCAGTCCATAAATTGTTAAAGCTTCCATAAAAGCTAGACTAAGCAATAAAGTACCTCGTATTTTACCCTCTGCTTCTGGTTGTCTCGCAATACCTTCTACAGCTTGGCCTGCAGCAGTACCTTGACCAACTCCAGGTCCAATAGAAGCAAGCCCTACGGCCAATCCAGCAGCAATAACGGAAGCGGCAGAAATCAGTGGATTCATGGTAAGTTCCTCGCACCAAAAAAAAAAAGAAATGGTTAATGATACAATCAACCGATGAATTTTTACTTAATTTTTTTTATCATTTTTTTTTTTTCATTAAGATTTTATCATTAAGATCTATCTGATTAAGATCTTTCGGGTCGAAATAACTAAAAACTCCGAATTGAAATGATAATATTACTGAATCGTCAGAACTATTTCGATATCTCATTTTGAGTTTCTACCCATAATGGAGTTTTTGTAAATACATATGTATTATGTATACGGTTCTAGTTATTGCATTTCTTTGTTTCGAACCATTCTTTCATTCAATTCTTCTTTCCTTTCTTTTTTCTTCTAGATACTATCCTTGAGTTCATCTCTTTTTTGCATTTCATTCAATCCACAATCACAGACGAAACAGAAAGACTTATATTGGAACTATATAAATGCAGTGAACCGCAATCAAACCAATCAAATCAATAATAATATATATATAGGGTATATAATAATATATATATATATTAGGAATAGTCCTATATAACTAGTAAATATCTAATATCACATATACATTTGTTTCTTCCATAACGTAAACCACCCGCATTTTATATTGAATCGGATTCTAGAATCATTCCTCGAAACAGACACAGGGGCTGGACTTATAAAGATTACATACATCTAGTGTGACCCCCCCAACCCATCTTTTTTTTCTTTACAATTCCGCAATATCGTCTATCTTTTTCCTACGACTGACTCTAGGTCGTATATTCATACGTATTTGTATTTGTATCTATTATGTTCCCCAACCAAGTGAATTATCTTGAATCATGCATGAATTGGGATAAGCTTAAAAAAGACTATTTCGAAAACTAGTCAATGATGACCCTCCATGGATTCACCTATATAAGCCGCGGCTAACGTTGCAAAAATAAGAGCTTGAATACCACTTGTAAATAATCCAAGAAGCATAACAGGTATAGGAACTACTGAAGGGACTAAAGAAACAAGAACAACAACTACTAATTCATCAGCCAATATATTCCCGAAAAGTCGAAAACTAAGAGATAAAGGTTTTGTGAAATCTTCTAGGATGTTAATTGGTAAAAGTATTGGGGTTGGTTGAATGTATTTCCCGAAATAACCCAATCCTTTTTTGGTAAGACCCGCATAAAAATATGCCGCTGACGTGGGTAAAGCTAAAGCAACAGTAGTATTTATATCATTCGTAGGCGCAGCTAACTCCCCATGAGGTAATTGTATGATTTTCCAAGGTAAAAGAGCACCTGACCAGTTAGAAACAAAAATAAATAAGAACATAGTTCCAATAAAGGGAACCCAAGGACCATATTCTTCTCCAATCTGAGTTTTGCTCAAATCTCGAATAAATTCAAGGACATATTCGAAGAAATTCTGACCGTCGGTCGGAATGGTTTGTGGATTCCGAACAGCTATGATGACTGAACCTAATAAGATAGCAATTACGACCCAAGAAGTGATAAGTACTTGGGCATGGATTTGTAAACCTCCTATTTGCCAATAGAAATGTTGGCCTACTTCTACACCCGATATATCGTATAACCCTTTGAGTGTTTTAATGGAACATGGTATAACATTCATATTGTCCTCTGACAGAAATTGAACTTCAAAAAAGGAATTATTTTGATTCAACCATCTATTTCTCAACTCACTAACTTGAATCATTAATCGTATATTTTATTTACGATACCAAGAAATTACATAACATCATAACATAATATCAATATCCCCAGTACTTTTTTTATCTCTTTTTAAAAATTCAAAAATAGTAACCGATCCAATAAATCTATGGAGTTGCCAAATAATTAACTAATCTTATTATTCTTAATGATAATCAACGATTTCTTATATAGCTAGAACGACCCTCACAAATTGCAGATACTAATTTGTTAAGAATCAATCGGATTGAAGCTATAGCGTCATCATTTGCTGGAATCGAAATATCTGCGAGATCTGGGTCACAATTTGTATCGATTAAACAAATTGTCGGAATCCCCAAAATGACACATTCTCGAAGAGCCGTATATTCTTCTTGCTGATCAACGATGATCACAATATCAGGCAACCCCGTCATATATTTGATCCCACCGAGATATGTTTGCAAGGTAGATAATTTTCTCTTCAACATTGCTGCATCTCTTTTGGAGAGACAGTTGAGTTTCCCCATCTTTTGTTCGGCTCTTAAGTCCCTGAACTTGTGAAGTCTCGTTTCCGTAGTGGACCAATTCGTTAACATACCACCAAGCCATTTTTTATTAACATAATGACACCGAGCCCTTATTGCAGCTGATGCTACTGAATCCACTGCTTTATTTTTTGTACCGACGATTAAGAAGTTTTTTCCCCTACTTGCTGCATCAAAAACTAAATCACAGGTTTCTGATAAAAAACGAGCAGTTCTAGTGAGATTTGTAATATGAATACCTTTACGCTTTGCAGAGATGTAAGGGGCCATTCTAGGATTCCATTTCTTAGTACCATGACCAAAATGAACTCCTGCTTCCATCATCTCTTCCAAATTGATGTTCCAATATCTTCTTGTCATTTTTCCCCAGACTTCCTTTTTTTTTTAACAAAGAGACGAGGTAACCTGAAATAAATAATTGTTCCGATGGAACCTTCTACGGGGGATTGACCGTTGATACACGACCCAAACCATTAATTTATTTTAATTACTTATTTTATTTATTACCAATTTAATTACTTATTTTTGATTTTTTACCAAATCAATAATCGGACCAGATAATTGAAAGATAGTTAAAGTGAAAGAAAAGAATCTGCTCTTAGGAATCATTAAATCGCGTAAATGATTGTTCTGATGTCTCATGGAAATTTGTCTCATGGAAATTGTTTTGGACGTAAGAACAAAATAATTCTCTATGGTGTAACAAAATATCTCTTATTTCCAAATGAATGTTCTTGTCTTGCCTTGAAGGGTGTACTAATTTTTTGAATCCGGTACCAACAGGTATAATCCCCCCCAGAACAACGTTCTCTTTCAGGCCTTTCAACCAATCAATACGACCTCGTAGAGCAGCTTTTGCTAAAACTCGAGCGGTTTCTTGAAAACTTGCTTCGGATATGAAACTTTGAGTATTTAGAGATGCCCTCGTTATTCCCAATAAGATTGCCCGATAACAGATCGCTTCGTCCAAAGCACGCCCTGCTCGTTCCGCTCGCAAAAAGCCGATTAATTCTCCAGGTAAAAAAACATTAGACATTCCATCTTCTGAAACCAACACTTTTGATGTTACTTGACGTACAATAATTTCTATATGTCTATTATGGATCTGTACCCCCTGGGATCGATAAACCTTTTGGATCTTATTAACCAAAGAGATACGACTTTGGGCTATGGTTAGCTCAGCTCCAATCAAGAATCCCCAGGGTATTCCAAGAATTCTTTGTATACGTTCGTTCCAACCTTCAACTCTCCTTTCTAGGTTCATCGATATTGAATCAATCGAACGCACTTCTAAGATTTGTTCCACTTTTGGAAGACCTTGCGTTATGTCACCAGATCTCGATTTTTCATATATAAATGTAACTAATGTATCTCCTTCGTAAAGGATTTCTCCATAATGGCTATGAACAGTTGCTCCTGGAGTGGCCAAATAGGGTTTAGCTGATCTTATAACTAAGGAGTCAACATGAACAATTAAAATTTGACCGGATTTTTTTACGTGTGATTCGTATTTGAATAGACATACATTTTCACAAATAAATTGTCCAAGGCTAATTATTGTAGATGTCTCTTCACAATAATCGTGATGGAGAAAGCACCAATTCAAATGGAATGGATTCCAAATTATGTTACCGCATGGATCGGGATTATAAATCCTCCTATTTTCATCTATTAAACAGTATTTAAGTACTTGGAAAGTCTGTTTAAAATTGTCAAGTAACAAATATTTCTTTAACAAGATATGATTATGAGTTATTAAATAGTAAGATGAAAAAAAATTCGCTATTTTAGGGACAATAGTCCCTAAGGGACCCAGCAAATCCCTAATTTTGATTATGGGATCTGATTCTTTTGTCACATTGTTATATTTCGAACCATTGAATGGACCAATTCGAGAACAATTGGATGATGACAAAATTATCAAAGATTGGCATTCATTATTTCGATTCAACAACGTACCAATACCAATAGTTCCTTGATGTTGGGTAAGTGATTGAATCTTCGCCTTGGAATAAAAAGGATTGATATTGGTGCGATCTAATCCATTATCGGAAATCAATACGGAACTTGCCCTATCATACCTTTTTCCGGTATACGAAATAGTGGACTTGACTAACTCAATTCTTATGAAATCGCGAATCAGATCATTTGTCCTTACCTCAACAAAGGAAGCATGAACCTCTTCTATAGAACCATTTTTTTCTTGGTCCCAATTCAATACTAAGCAAGTCCGAACTAATTGAATACTTGTGTGATAAATTCCTCGAATTGACTTGCCATTTCCATAAAGGATATAATTGACAACTCTAAGTTGGACATTATCCTTTTCCTGCAAGAGATCCCGAGGGAAAAGTGTTGCTAAATTTATCCCATCAGCTATTTCATATGTGACTACGGACCGAACCGAAACAAAATACTTTTTCTTGGTGGGTGTGATCCGTTGGACATAGATCCAATTTTTCAATTTTTTTGATTTCTTAGAATTTTTTTTTTCCGTCTCTGGTGGTATCAAAATGCCGCTGTGCCTGGATATCTTATCTGTTTCTCCAGGAAAATGAATATCTCCAGAAAAGATTTTCAGTTCAATACTTTTTTTTTTTCTCTCCACTCGGACTAATCCGCCTACCCGGCTTCTTGTATTTAAAGCGAGTTGTGTATCTACTCCAATGATACTATTGTTCCGGACCATTATGAACGAAGATCCGGGTAAGATATGCACTTCTTCGAGAATGAAAAAAAACCGATCTACTTTCTGGTATTTCGGACTAAATTCTTTTGCTCCTCGATACTCAATCAAATCCTCTTTTTTTATGATTGAATCCACCTCTATGGTCCCATATTTAGTAATTCCTGAACTATTTCTTCTGTATCGTGGATCATCAAAATAAGCAAGAATACTATTTCTACGTAAAATACCATTTATGGGTATTTCAATCGAAATACCAAAACAGGGCATTAGTTCTTTATCTCGTTCTTGATCATATTGTAATGGGATAATGAATCTATTTCTTCGTTTTTTCGCCAAGAAATCAGAATTTTCTTGGAGAATAGAAGGATATATGAAATTCCAATGACCATTGGATATGATTCGATCAGGTCTTGAATAGTCAAGAATTTCCCTATCTTTTTTACCAGAAGTATCCAACAATTTATGTCTTACTCGATGATTAGTCATTGAGAGGTCAAAGATATATCTTTCTTCGAAAGAAAAAGAATGAACATTCATTTGATCTTGATCTTTGTGGAGCGAAAAAGACACTATACTGGATCTGCACGGACCTCCTGCTAATATCCATAAATGACTTGTTTTTGGTAATAGATGAACATTACCATGTGTATATTCAGATGCATGGTGGACATCGGTACTCCAGTGCATTTCTCCCTCTGATTCAGAATAAATATGTTTTCGTACCTTCTCTTTAAAACGAAAAGTAGACGTTCCGGCACGAATCTCAGCAATCACTTGTTCTGATTCTACATATTGATCATTTTGAACTAAAATCAAACTTTTTGGTGGAATATTCACATTATGGATAATATCCCGAGTCTCAATAGTTACATACAAGTCTATAGAACATAGAAAAGCAGGATGCCCATGACGGGTACGTGTGGGATAAACCAAATCCTCATTGAATTTTATTTTTCCATTAGAAGGAGCTCGTACATGTTCGGCAGTATCACCTGTGAATACTCCACCGGTATGAAAAGTTCTTAATGTTAGTTGAGTCCCTGGTTCCCCAATTGATTGACCCGCAATAATACCTACGGCTTCTCCCAATTCGACCAGGTCGCCGTGAGTGGGACTCCGACCATAACATAATTGACAGATCCAAGATGCACTCTTGCAAGTAAAGGGGGTTCGAATATATATTGGTTGTGCCCGAAAGGTTATGAATCGATTGACAAGTCCAATCCCAATATCTTGATTTCGAGCGGCAATGCATCGTAGACCCATATATATATTGTCTGCTAATACACGACCAATTAGTGTTTGGACAAAAATTTTTTCCGTCATCCCATTTCGAGGACTCACGGAAATACCTCGGATAGTACCACAATCCGTTCTACGTACAATAATGTGTTGAACTACTTCAACAAGTCTACGCGTGAGGTATCCGGCATCTGATGTTCGTACAGCAGTATCTACAACTCCTTTGCGGGCTCCGTAGCAGGAAATTATATATTCTGTCAAAGAAAGCCCTTCGCGTAAATTGCTTTGAATGGGTAAATCAATCATTTGTCCTTGGGGATCCGACATTAATCCTCTCATACCTACTAATTGGTGTATCTGAGATGCATTTCCTCTAGCTCCCGAAAAGGACATCAGATGGACTGGATTAGAAGGATCGGTCATCCGAAAATTAGGATTCATTTCTTGTCTCAAATATTCACTTGTAGCATACCATATCTCAATGGATTGACGTAATTTTTCTACCGCATGTACATTTCCATAATGATGGTGTTTTTCAAAAATAAAACTTTGTTGTTCAGTGTCTTGGACTAACCATCCCTTAGAAGGTATTGTTAAAAGATCATCAATTCCTAATGAAATAGATGTAGCAGTGGCTTGCTGGAAACCCAAAGTCTTTACTTGATCCAGGATGTGTGATGTATATGCCATTCCGAAATGATCTATTAATCTGCTAATAAGTCGTTTCATAGCAGTTCCATTTATCACTTTATTGTGAAAGACCAGATCAGCCCGTTCTGCCATAAGTACCTCTATATTCTGCTGAGTAGGATTCGACAATGGGCCTGAGTCAGTGATTCGAAAACTTCCTTTCCTCAATCTCAATCTTGATTCACACAAAAATTCAGAAATTATGATACCAGTGAAACTGGAGAGACCCGAATCCCTACGGGCACGGGCATCACCTAATCTAATTTATTAGTTTAGATAGCGTATGAATAGGCCCGACAAAACCCCTGTATGGCTTCTTCTATTTCTCGATAAAAAGAAATATGACCAAGAGTGGTTCGAATGTATATACAATGGATTTCTTTTTTTACACTTCCTACTATTAGATAGTGCTCATAAATCTCATGATAAGTACCCAAAGATTCATATTGAACTTCGATGGGAACTTCTCTTGAGCCAATGACACGTTGATCTAGTCTCCATCGGAGCCACAAAGGACTATCTAAACTGATTCGTTTCTGCCGATAAGCTCCAAGTACATCATAGGAACTACAAAAATACAGTTCTTTCTCTTTCGTATACTTATAGTCATTATTGTCAACTGTATTATTTTGATAGTTTCCGCGATTATATGGATTATGCCTATTTGCACAAATACCTCTACGATTCCTGATCGTTAATACATAGAGTCCGATAAGCATATCTTGAGTTGGTACGGAAATGGGATCCCCAATAGCTGGAGACAAGAGATTTATATGAGAAAACATAAGTAAACGAGCCTCCGCTTGAGCTTCCAAAGATAAAGGTACATGAACAGCCATTTGATCTCCATCAAAGTCTGCATTGAAACCCTTACAAACTAATGGGTGTAAACAAATAGCGCGTCCCTCCACTAAAATGGGTTGGAAGGCCTGTATGCCTAATCTATGCAAGGTGGGTGCTCTATTCAACAATACAGGATGCCCCCGCAAAACTTCTTGAAGT